TAGATAGAATAATTTTTTTTACTTTTATGTCATTATTTCTGGTTTATCTGATTTCAAAATTTGAGACAAAAATAAATTTTCTAAATGAATCCAAAATAGGCATATTTTGGATTACTCCAAATTGACGCATTATTTGTACATAATATCTCAACAATTAAGTTCTTTTTATGTTAAATACATTACATAATACATATAGTAAATACAATAAAGTAAGAAGTCAGAAAGTTATCCAAAAATTTTTAACATGAAATCCATTAGTTTCAACAATTAATTAATTTGAACTAAAAATCTTATATCTGCCCTTACCGAGAAAGATAAAAATTATTTTTTTTTTGTAAAGGTCGATGGGGAAAAAAAGACTCCCCACCACACCACCAAAATCTGAGTGAAAATATACTAAAAAAAGAAAAAATAATTTTTTTAGAATTAAGAAAACGTAATAATTCCTCTTTTAGACATCTTATAATCTTATAATAATCTTATATCTTATAATAATCTTATAATTAAGAGTCTATTTCATATTGATTAGAATAGGGACTAACAATTGTTAATTTTATATTAACTTTGAAATTCACAAATTATTCCAATATTTTAGGACTTATTTGTTTGTCGTACAAAAAAACTTTTTGAATTCCCGGTAGAAAGAGATTTCCCTAATGACAAAGCTTTTAACGCTGCCAAATATCCTTTCCTTTTCCAAATATTTTTACGGATACGCTTTTTTGATATCGAAGTACGTTTTTTTGGAACCGCCATTTTAAAATGAAGAAGTTACTCATTGTTATAGTTGGATGTGAAAGACATCTATTGTTCAAAACAAATTCTTATTTCTTATTCATTATCTATTTTTTCTCTAAATAAGATTCAAAATAAATATAGATATGTCAAAAATCCGTGAAAATTGGATCAAAAATTACTCGAAATAACAAAATTTTGATTCCAGACACTATTCGTAAAACCTAAATTTTTTCATTTGGAACTTTTAGTTCTCATTGTTTATCTCTCAAAGTTATATCTTTAGAATCTGCTATGGCATAGAAATCAAAATAAAATCAATAAAAAACCTAAAAGACTTTTCTTTTTGTTATTCTATACTTTATTTACATGTAAATGTAATAAAATACTTCAAAGGCTTGTAAACTTTTGCCTAATAAATTGAGTTTTTTAGTTTTGATAAAAAATACACCTAAATTCAATTTTAAAATTCGAGTGAGACTAGTAATAAATCTGTTAAAGGATACGTGGTTTGATAAAAAATATCTCAGTCATTTTTTATCCTTTCTCGATAAAAAAGTTCATTTTAGATCTATAATCTTCTAAAATTTACTAATAAATTGAAATGGAAAACAATGAATTCCATAATGAATTAGTTAATGAGTAAAAATAAACTAACTAATTTTTATTTCATTAGATTTCATTAGACCGATGACCTTAGTTAATCCTATAATTCATATCAGCATCAAGTACTCTTTTTAGCCCAAATTTTTATTCTTGCTCTACAAATAGAAATTCTTATTATTATTATGATAATTTATCGTAATAATTTCTATTTTCATTTTCCTATAATAAGTATTGTTTTTATGTTTTTATATGTCGCTTGGTCATATCATTTGACCAATTATAACTTCTTGTTTTGAATATTTGAACGATTTTGAAAAGACTCAGAATAAATACTAATCTAAAATTATTAAATAAGTTAGTGCATATATTGATTTTTTATTGACTTTTTCGAAAGAGGTAAAATCCGGTGAATCGGAAACAATTAATTAAGAATAAAAAACTTTTTTTATGGAACAGATATATCAATATGCGTGGATAATACCTTTTCTTCCACTTCCAGTTCCTATGTTAATAGGGTTGGGACTTCTTCTTTTTCCGACGGCAACAAAAAGTCTTCGTCGTATGTGGGCTTTTCAAAGCGTTTTATTGTTAAGTATAGTCATGATTTTTTCCATGAATCTTTCTATTCAGCAAATAAATAGCAGTTCTGTCTATCAATATGTATGGTCTTGGATTATCAATAATGATTTTTCTTTAGAATTCGGATACTTGATTGATCCACTTACTTCTATTATGTCAATATTAATCACTACTGTTGGAATTATGGTTCTTATTTATAGTGATAATTATATGTCTCATGATCACGGATATTTGAGATTTTTTGCTTATATGAGTTTTTTCAGTACTTCCATGTTGGGATTAGTTACTAGTTCAAATTTGATACAAATTTATATTTTTTGGGAATTAGTTGGGATATGTTCGTATCTATTAATAGGGTTTTGGTTCACACGACCTGTTGCAGCAAAGGCTTGTCAAAAAGCGTTTGTAACTAATCGTGTGGGCGATTTTGGTTTATTATTAGGCATTTTAGGGTTTTATTGGGTAACGGGGAGTTTCGAATTTCGTGATTTATTCCAAATAAATAATAACTTGATTTATAATAATGAAGTAAATTTTTTATTTGTTACTTTGTGCGCTGTTCTATTATTTGCTGGTGCCA